CAGTGTAAGTGAAGACCCGATTAGAAATGATATAGATAAAAACACTCTTAGTGGGAGTGATAGTGACAATTCTAGTTACAGTAATGTTGATCATTTAGTCGGCGTTAGAGACATTCATAATTTCGTACCTGATGATACTTTTTTAGTTAGGGATAATAATAGGGACAGTTATTTCATATGTTTTGATATTGAAAATCAAATTTTTGAGATTGACAATGCTCATTCTTTTCTAAGTGAACTAGAAAGCTCTTTTTCTAATTCTCGGAATTTTTGTTATCTAAATAGTGTATCTAATAGTGATGATCCCCACTATGATCCTTACATATATGATACTAAATATAGTTGGAATAAACACATTACTAGCTGTATTGACAGCTATTTTCGTTCTCAAATTTGTATTGATAGTTACATTTTAAGTGGTATTGTCAATTACAATGACAATTACATTTCTAGTTACATTTTTGATGAAAGCAGAAATAGTAGTGAAACCCAGAGTTCAAGTATAAAAACGAGTCCGGCTGGTAGTGAGTTAACTATAACAGAAACGGAAAATTCTAATGATCTAGATTTTACTCAAAAATATAGGCATTTATGGGTTCAATGCGAAAATTGTTATGGATTAAATTATAAGAAATTTTTGAAATCAAAAATGAATATTTGCGAACACTGTGGACATCATTTGAAAATGAGTAGTTCAGATAGAATAGAACTTTTGATTGATCCGGGTACTTGGGTTCCTATGGATGAAGATATGGTCTCTGTGGATACCATTGAATTTCCGTTGGAAGAGGAATCTTACAAAGAGCGTATTGATTCTTATCAAAGAAAAACAGGATTAACTGAGGCTGTTCAAACAGGCATAGGTCAACTAAACGGTATTCCCATAGCAATTGGGGTTATGGATTTTCAGTTTATGGGGGGTAGTATGGGTTCCGTAGTTGGCGAGAAGATCACTCGTTTGATCGAATATGCTACCAATCAGTTTTTGCCTCTTATTCTAGTGTGTGCTTCCGGAGGAGCACGCATGCAAGAAGGAAGTTTGAGCTTGATGCAAATGGCTAAAATAGCTTCCGCTTTATATGATTATCAATCAAAGAAAAAGTTATTCTATGTATCAATCCTTACATCTCCTACTACTGGTGGGGTGACAGCCAGTTTTGGTATGTTGGGCGATATCATTATTGCCGAACCCAATGCCTACATTGCATTTGCGGGTAAAAGAGTAATTGAACAAACATTGAATACGACAGTACCTGAGGGCTCACAAACGGCTGAATATTTATTCCATAAGGGCCAATTCGACCTAATCGTACCACGTAATCTTTTAAAAGACGTTCTGAGTGAGTTATTTCAGCTCCACGCTTTCTTTTCTCTGAATCAAAATTCAATCAAGCGGATCCTTAATAAAAAAAATATATTAATTAATCAAAATATAAATTATTATTTTTTTTTTATAAAACGAGTAGTTATTTAGTTTATAGAAATCAAAGCCAAAATCCATTCTACGGATTTTGGCTTGGTAGCATTTGATGACATAAGATTTAATTGTAAAAATAATTATGCGGATCATTTTTTTTTTACCGACATTCCCGATTACTAATCAGTAAAAACCTCTATCAAAAAAAAAAGAATGCATTCCTTCTTCCGCTAAATTAAAATTAGGCAAGGAGAATAAAGCGAATTTCGCGTTCTCTTCTTATGTGTATATAATTAAAATATAGAAAATTTAAAAGTGAAAAGTACAGAATCTTGCATCTTTCGATATTTTTTTAGAATCCCCAGTTTTACTAAGACTCCCTATTCCCGGATCGGATTGTAACAAATTTTTCAGGAAGTTGTAAGAAACTCTTTCTTTATTTTATTCCATTTTATGAAATTCAAATTATAAGACAAAAACAAGATAATAAAAAAGGCGATTATCATATATATATATATTTCATGTAGAAAGATGAAAAATTATATTTATTTAGTTCGACATTCCTTGCACTTATTTTATTATATTTATATATTTTTTATTATATCACATATACTCACTTAGATATGCTTAGTATAATTCTATATGAATTATAAATAATGATTATAAGATACCTTTATAACAATATAAATAACAATATAACAATAACAGGTAAAAATAGTAAATCCAGGTATCCATTTTATGACAAATTTACCCTCTTTTTTTGTGCCTTTCGTGGGCCTAATATTGCCGGCAATTGCGATGGCTTCTTTATCTCTTCATATTCAAAAAAACAAGATTTTTTAGATATCGATATGATGGGGCTAAATCTCATCTATTTTGTTTTTTTTTTCAAGATTTAGACTTAGACCATAACACAGATATCTATTTCTTAGAATAAAATATGTGATGTGGTTTCCCCCGAACATAAAGAAACTATTATTGTTATTCGTGTGTAAACATGATATATGAGTAAATAAATTATAGCTATTTGCAACGAAATCAAATCGGGATCGGGGCGAATGCCTTAAATGTAAAGTGAATATATCTATATGTATGTGGATATCTATAGGAAATCATGCGAAATGGATATTATTATTTTATATCTAACCAATTCGATGAATTACTCCTAAAATAAAAGTTCACATCAGAATAGTGCTAGTTGATGAGAGTTATTTCGGAAACACACAAAAAGTCAAATTAATTTGGGTTATTCTCTCAATTTCAATAAAATGCAACTAGATCTAGTATGAATTGGCGATCAGAACATATATGGATAGAACTTATAGCGGGGTCTCGAAAAACAAGTAATTTCTGCTGGGCCTTTATCCTTTTTTTAGGTTCATTAGGGTTTTTATTAGTTGGAATTTCCAGTTATCTTGGTAGAAATTTGATATCTTTATTTCCGCCTACGCAAATCATTTTTTTTCCACAGGGGATCGTGATGTCTTTCTACGGAATTGCGGGTCTCTTTATTAGCTCTTATTTGTGGTGCACAATTTCGTGGAATGTAGGTAGTGGTTATGATCGGTTCGATAGAAAAGAAGGAATAGTGTGTATTTTTCGTTGGGGATTTCCTGGAAAAAATCGTCGCATCTTCCTCCAATTCTTTATGAAAGATGTCCAGTCCATCAGAATAGAAGTGAAAGAGGGTATTTATGCTCGTCGTGTCCTTTATATGGAAATCAGAGGCCATGGCGCTATTCCTTTGACTCGTACTGATGAGAATTTGACTCCACGAGAACTTGAGCAAAAAGCTGCTGAATTGGCTTATTTCTTGCGTGTACCAATTGAAGTATTTTAAAAAATGAATTGAAACTGAAATGAAAAGAATGAATGCTTTTTTTCTTTTCAATAGAGAGATTATATCTTGTAGATTCTCTTTTTTTTTGTTTTGTCAATCAATTTTTCTTTTTATCCCTTTTTGTACTTCTTAATTACCAAACGATTGGGATGCTTATAACGATAGCTTTTTTGTCTTGTTTTGGTAGTCATTTTTTTTTTATCAGAATCACAATATTCTTCAGAAAATTCTCTCAATTATTCCCGGACTATGCGTCGTTTTTTTTTTTTTTTTCAAAAAATTGGATATTTTGATAGAAAGAGAGTTCTTTCGTTTCAAAATCTGAATAATATTTGTTACTTGAAGGGGCTCTTTCATGCATTTCTTTATTGAAAGGGGTCACTCTCTTCGAATTTTAGCAAGTGATAGATTTGGAAACAATCTCTTTATTCGAAGTGGATTCTTTTTTATTCCATTTCTGTATTATTTATAAATTCAAGTACTAACCGCTGAATCATACACAAAAAAAGCGGGGAATAGATTCGTGGGCTCGATAACTTGTAATAGAACTGATCCTTGATAGGAATATTAGTTAGTATCGTATAGCGTCAACGAATGGGGTGAGTTCATTAAAAATTCAAAGACGGAAAAATGGCAAAAAAGAAAGCATTCATTCCCCTTCTATATCTTGCATCTATAGTATTTTTGCCCTGGTGGATCTCTCTCTCATTTACTAAAAGTCTGGAATCTTGGGTTACTAATTGGTGGGATACTAGGCAATCCGAAATTTTTTTGAATGATATTCAAGAAAAGAGTATTCTAAAAAAATTCATAGAATTAGAGGAACTCTTACTCTTGGACGAAATGATAAAGGAATACCCGGGAACACATCTAGAAAAGCTTCGTATCGGAATCTACAACGAAACGATCCAATTGATCAAGATGCACAATGAAGATTGTATCCATACGATTTTGCACTTCTCGACAAATATGATCTGTTTCGTTATTCTAAGTGGTTATTCTATGCTAGGTAATGAAGAACTTGTTATTCTTAACTATTGGGTTCAAGAATTTCTATATAACTTAAGCGACACAATCAAAGCCTTTTCCATTCTTTTAGTAACTGATTTATGTATAGGATTCCATTCGCCCCACGGTTGGGAACTAATGATTGGATCTGTCTACAAAGATTTTGGATTTGCTCATAATGATCAAATTATATCCGGTCTTGTTTCTACCTTTCCGGTCATTCTAGATACAATTTTAAAATATTTGATTTTCCGTTATTTAAATCGTGTATCTCCCTCACTTGTAGTGATTTATCATTCAATGAATGACTGAAAAATGATTCACTGATCCAATTAGAATGGTTGGTTGTTACTTTGTACATAAGCAAAACATTCAAAACTGTACTTATTCTTTTTACTCATACAAGGGATTCGATTCCTCCTATATTCTATTCCATTACAATAAAATTCTTTTAGTACATAGCAGAATCATAGATAGGGAACTATACTAGACTAAGAACCCACCTAATTTTATTGTATAAATTTTCGATACCAATGATTGGACCATGCAAACTATAAATACCCTTTTTTCTTGGATAAAGGAAGAGATTACTCGATCCATTTCCGTATCGCTCATGATATATATAATAACTGGGGCACCCGTTTCAAATGCCTATCCCATTTTTGCACAGCAGGGTTATGAAAATCCACGCGAAGCGACCGGCCGTATTGTATGTGCCAATTGCCATTTAGCTAA